TAATGGTAAGCAAGAAGATTGTTTACGAAGAAACACCAATAAAAATTCATATTCTGATACATAAGAATTATATAAGAATCGAAATAGTCTTTTATTTTCTTTTTTAAAAAGAAAAATAGATTTCATTGAAGTAATAAAACTATTCCAATTTGAATAGTAGTTGAGAAAGAATCGCAATAAATGCAAAGACGGAACGTCTTGTATACGGTATTGAAGAAGTTGCACCAAGATTTCCAAATGAATAGGATAGGGTATTTCTATATGTGAAATAGAATCCAAATGCAAAAATTTGTCTTCTAAAAAGGGAAATATTGAATGAATAGAGCGTAAATTCTGAAACTTTGGTATTTCTTTTTCTTTCGGACAAGATAATTCTCGTAGCGAGAATGGGATTTCTACAACGATCGAAAACCCCTCAGGTAGAATCTGAGAATAAAACTCAGAATAAAAACCAATTTTGTAATCCAACAATCGATCTTGGTTAGGATGATTAATCGAGTTAATCCAAAAATTCTGCTGATACATTCGAGTAATTAAACGTTTCACAAGTAGTGAACTAAATTTCTTGTTATTACAACTAATAATTTCCACAGGTTCGGAATCATTTAATCCATAATCGTGGGCAAATGCATAAATATACTCCTGAAAGAGAAGTGGGTAGACAAAGTATTGTTGACAAGATTTATGTTTTTCTGAATACCCTTCGAATTTTTCCATTTGTATTTCTACTTGAATCAGAGACAAGAAGCATTTCTCGGTTTATCAAATGATGATACATAGTGCAATATGGTCAGAACAGGGTGTTGGATTTTTTAATACAAACCCTGGAAAGAAAGGGAGTCTAATCCACAGATCTTTTTCCGCTCCTTTTCTACACAATTAGTTTATGTTTGTTCTAAATTACAAAAGAGAACAGAATCAATTTTTTATTTTTGCAGGCCAATCGCTCTTTTGACTTTGGAATGGAATCCCTTTATCAATATACTGCTTCTTTTACACATTCAATCCATAATCAAGAATAATTAGGATTTCTAAAAAAAAAAAAAAAGGTCGACTCGAAAATCCAACCTTTCCCCGCATCCGGCACTAATCTATTTTTAACGTCTAATTAGAGCGGGGAATTATTCCAATTAGGAAGTTAAGCTCGTTGCTTTTTATTTTACCAGAATTGGAGCCAGGCTCTATCCATTTATTCACTAGACCCAGAAAATCGTAATTTTTATTCGATTTTATTACGACATGCTATTTTTTCCATTCATTACCCTTGAGGATCAGTCGTGGTCTTATAGACTCTACCAAGAGTCTGGACGAATTTGTTGCTCCATCCAAATGTGTAAAAGATCATAGTCGCACTTAAAAGCCGAGTACTCTACCATTGAGTTAGCAACCCAGATAAAAAAAGATCTTAGATACGATCGAAATCAAAAAATCAATGGAATTACACCGGGCGCTTCTGTCAAAACATTGAACTAGCAAGACATCAAAAGAAAGATTTTATCGACCATGAAAAACACTCAAATGGCAAAATGAACAGGTCTAGTTAAATTCCACTAAGATTAGAGCGACTCCAATCACGATGGCAAAATGCTGCTTCTTTTAGCGATTTTTAGTTTAAAGAAATAAAAATATTGTATGAAAATACATGCACATGCAAGAGAGACAGAGACACCCTTATCATTTGAGCGAAGTGTAGGCAGAAAAATCGAATATGGAGTGAGGATTAAAGAGACCCATCTATCTACAAATTCTATTTGTTCAATAGACCTTTGTCAATGGAAATAGAATGATAAGAAAACAAATTAGATAGAAAAAGTAAATAAAATAGGGGCTTATGTTGGATTGGCACGACATAAATCCAAATAGGACTAAGAAAGAGGTAAATTGTGTCTAAATAATTAGAGAACGAGGAATACTGGTGATCTTCTCCTACTTTTTTATTTATTTAGTTCTTCAATTCACTCAAAATTCTTTCTTTTTCTTTAAATAATTCTGCCTTCCTTAAAATATCATAAACAGTTCTTGTCGGTTGAGCACCCTTTTCAAGGAAATAGAGAATAGCTGGAACATTTAAACAAGTTTGATTTTTTATCGGATCATAAAAACCCACTTTTCGAAGATCTCTTCCCTCTCTTCGAGATCGAACATCAATTGCAACGATTCGATAGACAGCTTATTGGGATAGATGTAGATAAACAACGCCCCCCCCCTAGAAACGTATAGGAGGTTTTCTCCTCATACGGCTCGAGAAAATGATTCGAATTTCTGTCTATAATAATAGAAATAAGACTATTACGTGCATTAATTTCCTTACAGAAAAAACAAATTTCATTTATACTCATGACTCAAGTTGGCTAATTTTGACTGACAGACTTCAAAGGCGAAATCCTTCGAAAATTTTTGAGTCGTCTCTAAACTCTTTTCGTTGTCTCATTTCGAACGAATTGACTTTTATTCCTTATTCTGATCCAATTCTGCTGTTGAGACAATTGAAAATTGTGTTTACTTGTTCTGGAATCCTTTATCTTTGATTTGTGAAATCCTTGGGTTTAGACATTACTTCGGGAATTCCTATTCTTTTTTCTTTCAAAAGAGTAGCAACATACCCTTTTTTCTTATTTCCTTCGATAAAGCATCTCCCTCTTCTATAGAAATCAAATAAGGAGGATTTATTCTGATATACTTTTAATTGAAAGAGTTTTCCCTATCTTCCAAAATGGGGCTTTTTTCTTATTTTAACCTTTCGATTTCTATATTAAGGATAGACTGACAAAGTTGGCCTAATTTATTAGTTTTCACTAACCCTAGATCCTTTCCCTTGATAAAAAATCAATTCTATCCTCTCGAGCTCCATTGTGTACTATTTACTTAAAAATAAACAACCCAGCGCAAATTAGGTTCGGGACGAATAGAACAGACTATGTCGAGCCAAGAGCATTTTCATTACTATGGAAAATGGTGGATAGCAAAATCCACAATCGATCATGTCCTTCAAGTCGCACGTTGCTTTCTACCACATCGTTTTAAACGAAGTTTTACCATAACAAACATTCCTCTTTTCATTGCAAAGTGGTATAGAGAATTGATCCAATATGGATGGAATCATGAATAGTCATTGGTTTAGTTTTGTGTATACTAATCCAAACTTGCTATCTATGGAGCAATATGGATAAAAGAAAGTTAAGTATTTATCGGGGAAGCCCCCACAAAAAGCCTATTTATTTAAACCCATATTCTATCATATGAATGAGAATGAAACATAGTTCGAAAAAGAGGACTAAACAGGTTTGTTTAAGACTTATTTATTATGAAATTTCCATTCTCAACGGATGGCTCGAGATCATCAATTTTAAAGTGTAGAAGAGAAGGATCAACTCTTCCCCAATAAATAAACTATCAACCTCCAAAAAAGTTTAATAAAATTAATTACTAATTAATTTTATTACTATATTAGAATTAGATTAGCAATATATTTTTTACGTAACAAAAAAAATTAACTATTAACTAAAAAAGTATTCCAATGAAAAGATTGAAAGTTTTTGGTAGTTATAGAATTCTCGTACTTCCATACTTCTTCGACCCGAATACAAAAAAAAAGTAAGAAAAAAATATGACTAAGTAAATAGCGTAGGCATATCCTGAATGTGCCTGATAGACACAATTTTTTCATAAAATAAAGATATTCAATTTGATTGGACTTAAGACTTTATTATGTTTTCTGAGAAAGAAAATGAATGCTTAGAAATGCATCTAATCTAAGAGTTCATAAGATATCATTATTCTCTTTAATAAACTTTTGTCTCGTGTAGAGTACTGTACTATCCGAAACAATCTGGGACGGAAGGATTCGAACCTCCGAGTAACGGGACCAAAACCCGCTGCCTTACCACTTGGCCACGCCCCATTTCGGGTTTTATGCGACACTAATAAACAGTATTATGTTTATTTGTTATTCGTCAATCCCATTTCAATTACATAAAAAATGAGGGATATTCTCTTGCTAGTATTCTAGACATGCGGATAATATAGAATCAAAAAAATGCATTGATCATTACATGGAATTCTATTAAGATATTATATGAAAGTCGAATTTATTCCACTCTCATTTGAGAGTGCAAATACAAGGAGGTATTTTGTGTTTGGGAAAGTCCGAAGAAAAAAGATTTAGAATCTGCCTTTTCCTTATTTCCCTTAGAAAAATAACTCAATCAAAATCCAATTATTTACTCTACAAGAATGAAATGCTTGTTATGCCTAATATACTTAGTTTAACCTGTATCTGTTTTAATTCTGTTCTTTATCCGACTACTAGTTTTTTCTTTGCCAAATTGCCCGAAGCTTATGCTATTTTCAACCCAATCGTGGATGTTATGCCTGTCATACCTCTATTCTTTTTTCTATTAGCCTTTGTTTGGCAAGCTGCTGTAAGTTTTCGATGAAATCTTTAGTACTCTGCTCTGCCTGCTAAATTAAATTATGTATTAATTACAAAAAATTATTATTATAAAAAAAATGGGTAAAAGCAGAGAACTTTTCTATTTTTATATTATGAACCTTCGATTCTAAAATGAAAATTCTTCTACATTGAATAGATAGCTGCAGCAATAAATTTGGATCAGCCTTTCTACCCTTCTGCACTTACGTTGAGCAGGTACCTACACAATACCTAACTCTATTTTGATATTGATAAGAGTGCTTATTATAAATGAATTCTTGCAATTTTTTTTTTCAAGAATTCTTTTTTGCATTTTTAGGTATCAAAATAAAAAAAAATCCATCCTAGTGGATCCGTGTGGTAAGGAAAAACAGGTAATCTATTCCTTAAAAAAAAATCTTGGAGATTATGTAATGCTTACTCTCAAACTTTTTGTTTATACAGTAGTGATATTCTTTGTTTCCCTCTTTATCTTTGGATTCTTATCCAATGACCCAGGACGGAATCCTGGGCGCGAGGAGTAAAAATTCCATTTTTTTTGCATTTTTTCTTACAAATTGGATTTGTTTCTTACATTTATCTATGAGAAAATCCGGGGGTCAGAATTCCTTCCAATTCGAAAGTCCCAAATGATCCGAGGGAGCGGAAAGAGAGGGATTCGAACCCTCGGTACAAAAAAATTGTACAACGGATTAGCAATCCGCCGCTTTAGTCCACTCAGCCATCTCTCCTCGTTCCAAATCCAAAGGTTTCCGTGATATGATAGAGACAAGAAATAATGATTGCAAAAAACCTTTTTTTTTCTTTCAAAAGTATATAAAAATTATATTGCCAATTCCATTTTAGTTATATTCTTTTTTCTTAATGTTAATAAAAAAAGAAGAAAATTGTTGTTTTTTCTTTCTAAAAATTGATATTGGCCGAGAGAGAATGAGATAGATTTTCTCTTTAGTGGGCATTTCCCGATAGGACTTGTTATAATAAAACAAGCAGGTTATATAAAAAAGAAAAAAAGCTTTTTTTTGTTGATTATTTATCAAGAAAGCAAAAAGGGTTCTTATCAAACCCAACATAAAATTGGAAAGAACCATAAAGTAAGTAGATCTGACTCCTTGAATGCTGCCTCTATCCGCTATTCTGATATATAAATTCGATGTAGATGAAATTGTATAAGCGAATTTTTTGTATTTCCTTAGACTTAGACCGCGCAAGACAAGAATTTTTTGTTATTTACGATTTCATATTCTTGTTACTAGATGTTCTATAGGAATAAGAAGAAACCGCAACTCCTTTCCGCTACACATAAAAATAGATTTCGAAAATCCATTTTTTTTTAAGAATCCTCTTTTTTTGTTCTTCCACCCATGAAATAGAGAGGAAACGAGAATAGAGGGGTTACTTTTATTTTCATTTTTCCCTTAAAAGATAGGCTTTTAAAGTAGGAGTCATGGAATAATGCTGAATTGAAATGTTGATTTCTATAGTATAAGAAAAACAAACCGAATCAAATTCATGGATTTACCACGACCTCGGTTGTGACTCCCTAGATAAAAATAAAAAATTTCTATCTTCGAGACCATTGAAAAAGGGCATTGAACGAGAAACAAATCGTCCACAGATAAGAAAACTATCATATGCCTTGGAAGTGACATGAGGTGCTCGGAAATGGTTGAAGTAATTGAATAGGAGGATCACTATGACTATAGCCCTTGGTAGAGTTCCTAAAGAAGAAAATGATCTATTTGATACTATGGATGACTGGTTACGAAGGGACCGCTTCGTTTTTGTAGGATGGTCCGGCCTATTGCTCTTTCCTTGCGCTTATTTCGCTTTAGGGGGTTGGTTTACAGGGACAACTTTTGTAACTTCTTGGTATACCCATGGATTGGCTAGTTCCTATTTGGAAGGTTGTAATTTCTTAACCGCAGCAGTTTCTACCCCTGCCAATAGTTTAGCACACTCTTTGTTGTTACTATGGGGTCCGGAAGCACAAGGAGATTTTACTCGTTGGTGTCAATTAGGCGGTCTATGGACTTTTGTAGCTCTCCACGGGGCTTTTGCACTAATAGGTTTCATGTTACGCCAATTTGAACTTGCTCGGTCTGTTCAATTGCGGCCTTATAATGCAATCTCATTCTCTGGTCCAATCGCTGTTTTTGTTTCTGTATTCCTTATTTATCCACTGGGGCAATCTGGTTGGTTCTTTGCGCCGAGTTTTGGGGTAGCAGCGATATTTCGATTCATCCTTTTCTTCCAAGGATTTCATAATTGGACGTTGAACCCATTTCATATGATGGGAGTTGCCGGAGTATTAGGTGCGGCTCTGCTATGCGCTATTCATGGAGCGACTGTAGAAAACACTTTATTTGAGGACGGTGATGGTGCAAATACCTTCCGCGCTTTTAACCCAACTCAAGCTGAAGAAACTTATTCAATGGTTACTGCTAACCGCTTTTGGTCCCAAATCTTTGGTGTTGCTTTTTCCAATAAACGTTGGTTACATTTCTTTATGCTATTTGTACCCGTCACCGGTTTATGGATGAGTGCTATTGGCGTAGTTGGCCTGGCTCTGAACTTACGTGCCTATGACTTTGTTTCCCAGGAAATCCGTGCAGCGGAAGATCCTGAATTTGAGACTTTCTACACCAAAAATATTCTTTTAAACGAGGGTATTCGTGCTTGGATGGCAGCTCAGGATCAGCCTCATGAAAATCTTATATTCCCTGAGGAGGTTCTACCACGTGGAAACGCTCTTTAATGGAACTTTCGTTTTAGCTGGTCGTGACCAAGAAACCACTGGCTTTGCTTGGTGGGCTGGGAATGCCAGACTTATCAATTTGTCCGGTAAGCTACTTGGAGCTCACGTAGCCCATGCCGGATTAATCGTATTCTGGGCCGGAGCAATGAACCTATTTGAGGTGGCTCATTTCGTACCAGAAAAGCCCATGTATGAACAAGGGTTAATTTTACTTCCACACTTAGCTACTCTAGGTTGGGGAGTAGGGCCAGGGGGAGAAGTTCTAGATACTTTTCCGTACTTTGTATCTGGAGTACTTCACCTAATTTCCTCCGCAGTCTTAGGTTTCGGTGGCATTTATCACGCGCTTCTGGGACCCGAGACTCTTGAAGAATCTTTTCCATTTTTTGGTTATGTATGGAAAGATAGAAATAAAATGACTACAATTTTGGGTATTCACCTAATTTTGTTAGGTCTAGGTGCTTTTCTTCTAGTACTCAAGGCTCTTTATTTTGGCGGTGTATATGATACCTGGGCCCCTGGGGGGGGAGATGTAAGAAAAATTACCAATTTGACCCTTAGCCCCAGTGTTATATTTGGTTATTTACTAAAATCCCCTTTTGGGGGAGAAGGGTGGATTGTTAGTGTGGATGATTTAGAAGATATAATTGGTGGGCATATATGGTTGGGCTTCATTTGTGTATTTGGCGGAATTTGGCATATCTTAACCAAACCCTTCGCATGGGCTCGCCGTGCGTTTGTATGGTCTGGGGAAGCTTACTTGTCTTATAGTTTAGCTGCTTTATCTCTCTTTGGTTTTATCGCTTGTTGTTTTGTATGGTTCAATAATACGGCTTATCCGAGTGAGTTTTATGGACCCACCGGGCCAGAAGCTTCTCAAGCTCAAGCATTTACTTTTCTAGTTAGAGACCAGCGTCTTGGAGCTAATGTCGGATCCGCTCAAGGACCCACAGGTTTAGGTAAATATCTAATGCGTTCGCCAACTGGGGAGGTTATCTTTGGAGGGGAAACTATGCGTTTTTGGGACCTTCGCGCTCCATGGTTAGAACCTCTAAGGGGCCCCAACGGTTTGGACTTGAGTAGGTTGAAAAAAGACATACAACCTTGGCAAGAACGACGTTCAGCAGAATATATGACCCACGCGCCTTTAGGCTCTTTAAATTCTGTGGGTGGCGTAGCTACCGAGATCAATGCAGTTAATTATGTCTCTCCTAGAAGTTGGTTATCGACTTCTCATTTTGTTCTAGGATTCTTCTTTTTTGTGGGCCATTTGTGGCATGCAGGAAGAGCCCGAGCTGCTGCAGCAGGTTTTGAAAAGGGAATCGATCGTGATTTGGAACCTGTTCTTTACATGAACCCTCTTAACTAAGATTTTCTTATTTATACCTGTTCTAATGTTTTCTTTTTTTTCTGTTCTGGCTCGGTTATTCCATCTAGCCGAGCCATTCATTCCTTTTTATGAAAGAAAGATAAGGGACAGAATAAAGAAAAAAAAATTAAAGAAACAAACATATTCAATAAGCAAAAGGAGAGAGAGGGATTCGAACCCTCGATAGTTCCTAGAACTATACCGGTTTTCAAGACCGGAGCTATCAACCACTCAGCCATCTCTCCACAACCTAATCCCTATTTTACTCCTACAAATAGAACATAGCCATATAAAAAGCTCTACTAACCTATAGAAAGATCTCAGATTCAAGTCCCTTTTCGACATATCTCTGTATACTGTATACACGGATACATGATCCGCTATACCCGCTTGTGAAATTTGTGAAATAAAGACTAAACCCCCTCTCCTCACCCCCATATCCAAATAAAAAAAAGCGGTAAGTAAAAATAAGTTTTAATTAAAGAGAAGAATCAATGGATTCATGATTAAACCCCTCCTACTTCTTGTATTTTTTTACAATTAGTGAGGGATCAAATATGTAGTCAACTTTATTTGATGGTAGCTTGGAGGATTAGAAATATGACTATTGCTTTCCAATTAGCTGTTTTTGCATTAATTGCGACTTCCTCAGTCTTAGTAATTAGTGTACCCCTTGTATTTGCTTCTCCTGATGGTTGGTCAAATAATAAAAACGTTGTATTTTCCGGTACATCATTATGGATTGGACTAGTCTTTCTCGTAGCTATTCTTAATTCTCTCATTTCTTAAATTTGTTTAGTATTTAGTAGGCAGGTACAAAAAAAATAAAAAGGGCATTTCTTCGAAAACATTCGAATAGTGAGACGCATTAAAATTAAAACGCAATTTGCGTTCCGAATTGCTACCTCTTCTCTTTCAGTATTATGAAATTCCATTCCTATTAGAATATTCATTTTAGAATATTCATTGACAGACAATAAAAAAAAGGAAAACTCTAATATAATAGAAAATGAAACGAAACGGTCGACCCAGACATAGACGGTCGACCCAAGCGGATATACGCTATAAAATATATAGCGTAGCGAGCGTAGTTCAATGGTAAAACATCTCCTTGCCAAGGAGAAGATACGGGTTCGATTCCCGCCGCTCGCCCCCTTAATTTAGTAAGGTACTATTACCGTATCCCTTACTATACTTATCCTTCCTTTGCATCCCACTCAAAAAAAAGGGTACGCTACGGAGCCAGAAAGGGCTCCGTAAATCGGGTATTCACTGAGACAAAGAACTCGCAAACTTCTTTTAAAGGGAAGGGAGAAGTAGACTGTGCCTTTCTTTCATTTCATTTTTCTTTTACGCGGAGTCGGGAGGAGGCTTGCGCGTTCTGAGGGCAAGTGCCTTCGCAAACTGCTCAATTTTTCCCTCTAGGGCCGGGAACTAATGAATAAAAAAAGTTGGATACCACCCAACCCTCTACCATACATATCTAAAGAAATAGAAGAGTCCTTTTATACAGACTGCTAAGTGCGGAGACGGGAATCGAACCCGTGACCTCAAGGTTATGAGCCTCGTGAGCTACCAAACTGCTCTACTCCGCTCTAGAGTACCAAAAACTGGTTGACAAAGAAGGTTGAATACAGGCCTTTACCTTGTCTAGACAAAAAGAATACTCCTTTTATTTTTATAGAGATAGAGAATGGAGCGGGTAGCGGGAATCGAACCCGCATCGTTAGCTTGGAAGGCTAGGGGTTATAGTCGACGTTGGTTTATTATTTTTAACGTCTCTAATTCAAAACCGAACATGAAATTTTGATTTCATTCGGCTCCTTTATGGATATTCTCACCACTTAACATCTATGTCAGCTTTTCTATTTGAATGGAACCAAAGCTCTCCGCTTTCTAGATGATCCTTATAGAGTAGGAAATAGAACTTCGATCTAAATCCATCTAATCTACTTACTTCGTTCCCTAATTTCATTCAAGAGATCCTCGAGGAAAAGAATTTGGTTTCCACCGAGCTGAAACAATATGCTGATGGTTCTAGTAAACCAAAACTATCGTTTTTTAGCTATTTGGCTTCCTTATTCCTTTTTTAACAAAAGAAGATTTAGTTACGATTGGAAATAAACTTTTTAGTATCTTCATCCATAGATCCTTTACTCATATTTAAAAAATGGGAATAATTACTCCAATGCAAAATTATGCTTCGCGACTCTGTACTCCTAATCTAATTTGTATTTTGGATGCAATTTCAATTAGTCTTTGGATACAAATCGCGAGAATTTATATTCTTCCTCAATATGCTATTGAGAGGAAAAGGATTAAATCCTTTATAAGAACTAAAGTTTTCATCGGAATATAAAAAACTTAAAGATGCCTTTAAGTATCTCATTTCAAATTCCGTTATTAATAGAACGAATCACACTTTTACCACTAAACTATACCCGCTACATGTAGATTATGATATAAATAGTACCCTCTGTCAAGGATATCCATTGGATGGAGAAGGAGGCTAATTCCCCCTTATTGAATCAGATGGAGAAAGTTCATGACGCTGAACGGTTGGTACTTCTATTTTGATCGCTGGCCTTTACTTTAGGATTTAGATAGCCACTCTCGTCTGTAAAATACATTCCATCTCTTCTTAACCAAGCCAATAGCGTCTGAACCAAATGTATGTATTTCGATTAGGATCCTATCCTATTCTACGGTTATAACTACAATGATCATTATTTACTTTGCGAGACGGAATAGTTTTATTATTCCTACAATATACACTAGGGGATAAGACTGTCCCTATAAATTCCTTTTTTCCTTTTCTTTTTTGTTCAATTCTAAACAAAAAAATTATGGAAGATGTTTCCTTCCCCCACTTATCATTAAGTCCGAGCCGTAGAGAAAGAGTGAGATGCTTTTTTAAAATTCATCATAGACTTTCCTTCCCTATGGCTTGATAGAAGTAAGAAACAAAGAGTCATCAGTTAAAGAAAAAACGGACAAGACCGACAGATTTACCTGATGTAAAGAAGATCCTAAAAGTCTCTGCTTAGTCGATTCTCTCCATTTACCACTTTCCTCTCTCTCCTTTTTTCCACTCACTCAATTCTATTTTATTAGATTCTTGTTTAAAAGAATAAAAATAGAACTAAGAACGCATAAAAAAGAACATAGAGTATCAAGACCATTACCAAATGTTCCTTCCACGAATCATATTGGGTAATTTAATTCTTAGGGTTCCAGAATCCGCCTATTTTACTAGTCTTCGGAAACAGAAAACCCTGAACCAGGAAGAGTTAAGTTATGTAGGGTATGGCTTTTTTTTATTGTGTCCACTCTTTCTTCACGTATTTTATTATATAAAAAAACCTCTACTTTAGTTTTGTGCAAGTTATAAGAGAGAATAGGAAATATTTTCTTATTTCTTATTTTTCTTAATTTTCTCAATATTTTGAGCTCGCAAGATTTTGAACCTCGCCATGACTAAACTTCTATATTTCTATATATCGATATATACATATATAATCTCTACATAATATCTCTCTCTATACATATAATATGTACATTATGCAGTAGACCCATAATGGGAAATCAAAGTGTCAAATTTTTGAATTAAATAAAAAGCCCTTTTAACTCAGTGGTAGAGTAATGCCATGGTAAGGCATAAGTCATCGGTTCAAATCCGATAAAGGGCTTTTAAAATTAGTGGTAGAGTAATGCCGTGCTAAGACGTAAGTCATCGGTTCGAATCTGATGGAATACTTTTCTACTAAAATTCATTCACTTTTTTCTTTGTTTTTGAAACTTTCTCTATTTTTTATAGAATTTTATGACTTAGTGCGGGATGTATGCATTTTTGGTCTGAACACTAAATAAAGCACCAAATGTAAATTCCAAAAAAGAAATGAAATTGGACTATTTTTCATCTTAGATCAATCAAATAACTACCTGTACTGAACTAATATGGATAGAGAATCCCTATTTAGTAATCCATTCTTATTCTATACCCTTTTAATGAATTTCCCTAATAAAGTAGGGGATGATCCATGAATTAATCTAATCAGCAACTAAAAAAACTCCTAGATGAAAACATAACAGAAAAGTAGGAAAAACTCTTTACTTTGGATCTAGTTATACTTTTCGAGTATATTGACAATTCCAAAAAACTGCTCATACTATGATTATAGTATAATCACGAGCGGTTGTATATGGCCTTATCGTCTAGTGATGCCCCTATCGTCTAGTGGTTCAGGACATCTCTCTTTCAAGGAGGCAGCGGGGATTCGACTTCCCCTGGGGGTAGGGAGTATTTTGAAAGGAGGTTAATCATAGATTATAAAAAAACCTAGAATAAATTCTTCCTGGGTCGATGCCCGAGCGGTTAATGGGGACGGACTGTAAATTCGTTGACAATATGTCTACGCTGGTTCAAATCCAGCTCGGCCCAAAAATCTAGGACTTCGTGAATATGAACTAAATCCTTTTATTTTTCTTCCATAAAATAAAATGTCTGATATGATCTATAGAAAAAAAAGATAAAGAAAAAAGGCAGAAATTTTATTTATAACCCATATCTCTCTCATTCCTTTCTTACAAACAAAAGAGTTTTTCTTATTGAAGGGTGGATTATTATCCATTTTTAGTGATAAAAAAGTACGACATACTAGGTATGTCGCTCTCACTATACCCACATATAATATGTAGGTATGTAGCATATGAATGGTTCTATTTAAGAATAAATAGGTATGCCATACATCCCGCGGGGATTGTAGTTCAATTGGTCAGAGCACCGCCCTGTCAAGGCGGAAGCTGCGGGTTCGAGCCCCGTCAGTCCCGAACTAGGGTTTAATGAAATGAATGGATAAATTCATATTTCCCTTTTCCATGAAAAAAAGGGGAGGAAGCAAGATCAAATACCCATAGCCATAAGGCACCCTTACTTCGCTTTTTTATTTTGCATCTCTCATTAAAGAGGGAGGGGAAGCATATAGGCATTTTTTTTTTTTACTACTCCCGATCGATAAAGAAAGACACACATATGATATAGAATACCGCTATTTTATCGGAATCCATACATAAATAGTATTCCCTTTTTATTTAAGATCTCTTTTCCCCATGTCAGTTCTACTGCTTATTTGGATGTCCATGTGACCCATATAAAGTTGGTCATATAATACATACATACATAATTGTATGTATAACTATAATAAAAAGGAAGGGAAATTGGATAAGATTAAGAAAGATCATGGGTTAGAGGTATAGAAAAGAAAAAGGAGAAAAGGATTAAAAAAAGAAAAGAGGGAATTCCTAATCCAATCAAAAAAACCATTTTGGTCTTAGTATGGATAAAGGGTCTTCCTATGTTATAGTATTCCCCTCTCAACTATGAATTGATTTGATAGATCCGATATTCATAATATTGAATTGATTCAGTATTATCAGACTGCAAGCTCTACCCTTGAATTTACAGGATACCCCTTTTTCCTCCCCATGGGATTATATCCCCAGTTATTGTGAAAATAAAAAATAAAGAGGTTATGGAAGTCAATATTCTCGCATTTATTGCTACTGCACTGTTCATTCTAGTTCCTACTGCTTTTTTACTTATTATTTATGTAAAAACAGTCAGCCAAAATGATTAGTTGGAATTCCAATTAATCATTGAAGAAATGCAAAAGGGATTAAATAAAAAAAATCCAAGTCTTAAATGAAAGGATCTGGTTGGAATCTTAAAGTGTGGTAGAAAGAACTACATATAGTTTTTTCTACGACACTTTAGAGTCTTTCTATTATATTATCGGAGTGAAACAAAACAAAAAAAAAGATTAAAGAATAACGTTTGACAAAATAATTAATGCAAAACGATCAATTAAAGAAAAGAGTTGATACAACAATTTGATTATTCAATCAATTAGTAGTATCCCTAGAGTCCACTCCTCCCCCATACTACTAGTGAAAGAGAGAATGTAAAGACTACCATTAAAGCAGCCCAAGCGAGACTTACTATATCCATCTAAATTATGTCTCCTATTTCTATAAAGGAATTATTCTACTATTGATCAATAATCATAGTGGAATCAAGGGTACAGAGTCAAAAAGGGATTCTACGCTAAAGCTACGGATCAATCAGTTCAAGGAATTTACTCCTAACAAATTCTTATTCTTATAGGAATTCCAGTAGAATTAGAGAGCATTAAGTATAAATATGATACATAGCATAGCCCTTTTACTTAAAAAAGAGTACGGGAATGATGTCCTAAATACTGAATAGAAGAAGCGGGAATAGGAAGATTTTTGATTCCTTTTGTTACTCTATTTTTTTTATAAGCAAAGGACACCCGCGTATAGCATAAAATTATGGACAAATAAATATTTTTTGGATACCTACCTTACCTATATTTATTTTTGACCTAAACCCTACAGCCCTGCTTTCTATCATTCTATGAAAGAATGAAGAAACTTTATCCACAACTCCTAAATTAACTTAGGATCGGCCTATTTAATCTGATTCTCGCTAGAATAAGTAGTCCTTACTTTAAAGTGTATGTAGATAAAATAAGATGTACGATAATGTATGATAATTAGGAAGTCTTGATATTCCTTCGTGGAACCCCTTCTTCAATCTTAAATTGAAAAAAAAAAATAAGGAATGCCCCGTAGGAACCTTTCTTTGGATACCAAGATTTCTGACATCTTATCCTCGTAGTTTAAAATTCTCAAATCGAATCAATATCCCTATTGGTAACCCTTTTTTTTTGGCCACTACCGCCAAAGCAAACCCTAGTTTGAGGATAGAACTATGCTATGGTTTGGTATGGATTCTAAAAACAGAGTATCAGCAGGCCTAGTTACTCTCTTGCCCAAACTTATGCGGAGTACAAATTTATCGAGTTCGATCAGTACTATAAAACCCAAGTATTTTATTGATCAGGCGGCACCCAGATTTGAACTGGGGATAAAGGATTTGCAGTCCCCTGCCTTACCGCTTGGCCATGCCGCCAAAAAATCCGAGCGAAAATCGAGAAAAGAGCAACTATTCATGCACGTTTTCTTACGAAAACCCCCTTTTTTATTTGGAATATAATTCCCCTTACTTTTTCCAATCTTTTTAAAAAAATTTATTCCTGCTTTTTTTGATCCTGTTTCTATTATTCTCTTCGATAGATTCTATCTTAAAACGGATACTGCTAATACAATAAAACTTTCTGTTTCTTTCTATTAAGATGGAAAAGGAGAATAAAGTGGATTTCTAGTCACAGGCTGCAAAATTCAGAACGAATTGGAACCGTTAACTAGAATTCTCTCTCTTTTTTTTTTGCAGTAGTGAACGACTCTTAAATAGGTATTCTCTCCCCTTTCTTTTTAATGGCATAATAAAATATTATGGCTTTATGCCTAATCCGTGTATAGGTAAACTGCAGGTCCGAACAGCATTATTATCCAAAGATCCCCCTTATGTACATATCTCTATGGGGAATCGTGCTTTAATTTTTCAAAGCATTAAATATCTTGAATAAAAAAGTGACTTACTTTATTTTGAATTAAAGTAAGCGTGCTATTCTAAATCGAAGTAAAGTCAAACTTTCTAGTGTATTTATTATATTATGGCTTTATTACATTAATAATAGAAAGGAGATAAAATGAGAAATCTTTGCCATCCAATCTGATTAGAATATCATGAAAGTATAAGTAGCAGAATTTTTTTCTAGGAATGTTTTATCAATTCATTTTCATTCCATTTGTACCCCTCCCCTGGAAAACTGGAACTTTCGTCAAAATAGTCTCTATTCATATGTATGAAATACATATATGAAATACGTGTGTGGAGTTCCCTAGAATTTCATGTGATTCAGTAAACAGAATATAGATTCCATGATTGCTAGATCAATCCATAGGGATTGATTAAGAGTGAGCTGATAATGGAATTTTTCTTTGATAAACAGGAAACTTAAGATTAAGATGCTCCGGAATGGAAACGAGGGAATGTCCACAATACCCGGATTTAGTCAGATCCAATTCGAGGGATTTTGTAGGTTCATTAATCAAGCCTTGGCAGAAGAACTTGACAAGTTTCCAACAATTAAAGACCCAGATCACGAAATTGCATTTCAATTATTTGCGAAAGGGTATCAATTGCTAGAACCCTCGATAAAAGAAAGGGATGCTGTGTATGAATCACTCACCTATTCTTCCGAATTATATGTATCCGCGAGATTAATTTTTGGTTTCGATGTGCAAAAGCAAACCATTTCTATTGGAAACATTCCTATAATGAATTCCTTAGGAACCTTTATTATAAATGGAATATACCGAATTGTGATCAATCAAATATTGCTAAGTCCTGGTATTTACTACCGTTCGGAATTAGACCATAAGGGAATTTCTATCTACACCGGAACTATAATATCAGATTGGGGAGGAAGATCGGAATTAGCAATTGATAAAAAAGAAAGGATATGGGCTCGCGTGAGTAGAAAACAAAAGATATCTATTCTAGTTCTATCATCAGCTATGGGTTCGAATCTAAGAGAAATTCTAGATAATGTTTCCTACCCTGAAATTTTTTTGTCTTTCCCGAATGCTAAGGAGAAGAAGAGGATTGAGTCAAAAGAAAAAGCTATTTTGGAGTTTTATCAACAATTTGCTTGCGTAGGTGGAGACCTGGTATTTTCGGAGTCCTTGTGTGAGGAATTACAAAAGAAATTTTTTCAACAAAAATGTGAATTAGGAAGGATTGGTCGACGAAATATGAATCGGAGACTTAATCTTGATATACCTCAGAACAATACATTTTTGTTACCACGAGATGTATTGGCCGCTACGGATCATTTGATTGGAATGAAATTTGGAACGGGTATACTTGACGATGACGATATGAATCACTTGAAAAATAAACGTATTCGTTCGGTTGCGGATCTGTTACAAGATCAATTCGGACTGGCTCTTGGTCGTTTACAACATGCAGTTCAAAAAACTATTCGTAGAGTATTCATACGTCAATCGAAACCGACCCCCCAAACTTTGGTAACTCCAACTTCAACTTCGATTTTATTAATAACTACTTATGAGACCTTTTTTGGTACATATCCGTTATCTCAAGTTTTTGATCAAACGAATCCATTGACACAAACTGTTCATGGGCGAAAAGTGAGTTGTTTAGGTCCTGGAGGGTTGACTGGGAGAACTGCAAGTTTTCGGAGCCGAGATATTCATCCGAGTCACTATGGGCGTATTTGTCCAATTGACACGTCCGAAGGAATCAATGTTGGACTTACTGGATCCTTAGCAATTCATGCGAGAATTGATCACTTGTGGGGATCCATAGAGAGTCCGTTTTATGAAATATCTGCTGAGAAAGAAAAAAAAAAAAAAGCGAGAGAGGTGGTTTATCTCTCACCAAATAGAGATGAGTATTATATGATAGCAGCAGGAAATTCTTTGTCCTTGAATCAAGGTATTCAAGAGGAGCAGGTTGTTCCAGCTAGATACCGCCAAGAATTCCTGACTATTGCATGGGAACAGATTCATGTTAGAAGTATTTTTCCTTTCCAATATTTTTCTATTGGAGGTTCTCTCATTCCTTTTATTGAGCACAATGATGCGAATCGGGCTTTAATGAGTTCTAATATGCAGCGCCAAGCAGTTCCCCTTTCTCGGTCCGAAAAGTGCATTGTTGGAACTGGATTGGAACGCCAAACAGCTCTAGATTCGAGGGTTTCCGTTATAGCCGAACGCGAGGGAAAGATCGTTTCTACTGATAGTCATAAGATCCTTTTATCAAGTCGTGGGAAGACTATAAGTATTCCTTTAGTTAACCACCGTCGCTCGAACAAAAATACTTGTATGCACCAAAAACCCCGGGTTCCCCAGGGTAAATCCATTAAAAAGGGACAAATTTTAGCAGAGGGAGCTGCTACAGTTGGGGGGGAACTTGCTTTAGGAAAAAACGTATTAGTAGCTTATATGCCATGGGAAGGTTACAATTTTGAAGACGCAGTACTAATTTGCGAACGTTTGGTATATGAGGATATTTATACCTCTTTTCACATCCGGAAATATGAAATTCAGACGGATACGACAAGCCAAGGCTCTGCTGAAAAAATCACTAAAGAAATACCACATCTAGAAGAACATTTACTCCGCAATTTGGACAGAAATGGAGTTGTTAGGTTGGGATCCTGGGTAGAAACTGGTGATATTTTAGTAGGTAAATTAACGCCTCAGATAGCGAGTGAATCATCGTATATCGCGGAAGCTGGATTATTACGGGCCATCTTTGGCCTTGAGGTATCCACTTCAAAAGAAACTTCTCTCAAATTACCTATAGGTGGAAGAGGGCGCGTTATCGATGTGAAATGGATCCAGAGGGACCCCCTCGACATAACGGTTCGTGTATATATTTTACAGAAACGTGAAATCAAAGTTGGGGATAAAGTAGCCGGAAGACATGGGAATAAGGGGATCATTTCCAAAATTTTGCCTAGGCAAGATATGCCCTATTTGCAAGATGGAACACCTGTTGATATGGTCTTCAATCCCTTAGGAGTACCCTCCCGAATGAATGTGGGACAAATATTTGAAAGCTCGCTCGGATTAGCGGGGGATCTGCTAAAGAAACATTATAGAATAGCACCCTTTGATGAGAGATATGAGCAAGAGGCTTCAAGAAAACTTGTGTTTTCAGAATTATATGAAGCCAGTAAAGAAACAAAAAATCCATGGGTATTTGAACCCGAGTACCCGGGAAAAAGCAGAATATTTGATGGAAGAACAGGAGACCCCTTCGAACAACCTGTTCTAATAGGGAAGTCCTATATCTTAAAATTAATTCATCAAGTTGATGAGAAAATTCATGGGCGTTCTACTGGGCCCTACTCACTTGTTACACAACAACCCGTTAGAGGAAGAGCCAAGCAAGGGGGACAACGAGTAGGAGAAATGGAAGTTTGGGCTTTAGAAGGATTTGGTGTTGCTCATATTTTACAAGAGATACTTACTTATAAATCCGACCATCTTATAGCTCGCCAAGAAATACTTAATGCTACGATCTGGGGAAAACGAATACCTAATCACGAGGATCCTCCAGAATCTTTTCGAGTGCTCGTTCGAGAACTACGATCTTTGGCTCTAGAACTGAATCATTTCCTTGTATCTGAGAAGAACTTCCAGGTTAATAGGGAGGAAGTTTGATTTGATCGGAATAAATATAAATTCTTTTCTTATTTCTATTTTATGATTGACCAATATAAACATCAACAACTTCAAATTGGACTCGTTTCCCCTCAACAAATAAAGGCTTGGGCTAACAAAAACCTACCTAATGGAGAAGTCGTTGGCGAAGTCACAAGGCCCTCTACTTTTCATTATAAAACCGATAAACCAGAAAAAGATGGATTGTTTTGCGAAAGAATCTTTGGACCCATAAAAAGCGGAATTTGCGCTTGTGGCAATTCTCGAGCGAGCGGAGCTGAAAACGAAGACGAGAGATTTTGCCAAAAATGCGGGGTGGAATTTGTGGATTCTCGGATACGAAGATATCAAATGGGATACATCAAACTCGCATGTCCCGTGACTCATGTGTGGTATTTGAAAGGTCTTCCTAGTTATATCGCGAATCTTTTAGATAAACCTCTTAAGAAGTTGGAGGGCCTAGTATACGGCGATTTCTCTTTTGCTAGGCCCAGCACTAAAAAACCTACTTTTTTACGATTACGAGGTTTATTCGAAGAGGAAATTTCATCCTGTAACCACAGCATTTCTCCCTTTTTTTCTACCCCAGGCTTTGCAACATTTCGAAATCGGGAAATTGCGACAGGAGCAGGTGCTATTAGAGAACAATTAGCAGATTTGGATTTGCGAATTATTATAGAGAATTCCTTGGTCGAATGGAAGGAATTAGAAGACGAGGGGTATAGTGGAGATGAATGGGAAGATAGAAAAAGACGAATAAGAAAAGTTTTTTTGATTAGACGCATGCAATTGGCAAAACATTTTATTCAAACAAATGTGGAACCAGAATGGATGGTTTTGTGCTTATTACCCGTTCTTCCTCCCGAATTGAGACCCATTGTTTATAGGTCTGGAGATAAAGTAGTGACTTCGGACATTAATGAACTTTATAAGAGAGTTATCCGTCGGAACAACAACCTTGCCTATCTATTAAAAAGAAGTGAATTAGCGCCTGCAGATTTAGTAATGTGTCAGGAAAAATTGGTACAAGAAGCCGTGGATACACTTCTTGATAGCGGGTCCCGCGGGCAACCGATAAGGGATGGTCACAATAAAGTATACAAATCACTTTCAGATGTAATTGAAGGTAAAGAGGGAAGGTTTCGTGAGACTCTGCTTGGGAAACGGGTCGATTACTCGGGGCGTTCTGTCATTGTTGTGGGTCCTTCGCTTTCATTACATCAATGTGGATTACCTCTAGAGATAGCAATAAAGCTTTTTCAGCTATTTGTAATTCGCGATTTAATCACGAAACGCGCTACTTCTAATGTCAGGATTGCTAAAAGGAAAATTTGGGAAAAGGAACCCATTGTATGGGAAATACTTCAAGAAGTTATGCGGGGACATCCTGTACTGTTAAATAGAGCACCTACCCTGCATAGATTAGGCATACAGGCCTTTCAACCCACTTTAGTAGAGGGGCGTACTATTTCTTTACACCCATTAGTGTGTAAGGGTTTCAATGCGGACTTTGATGGGGATCAAATGGCTGTTCATCTACCTTTATCCTTGGAAGCTCAGGCGGAAGCCCGTTTACTTATGTTTTCTCATATGAATCTCTTATCTCCCGCTATTGGAGATCCTATTTGCGTACCAACCCAAGACATGCTTATCGGGCTTTATGTATTAACGATTGGAAACCGCCGAGGTATTTGTGCAAATAGATATAATAGTTGCGAAAACTATTCAAATAAAAAAGTCAATTACAATAATAATAATTCTAAGTATACGAAAGATAAAGAACCCCACTTTTCTAGTTCTTATGATGCACTGGGAGCTTATAGACAGAAACTAATCAGTTTAGACAGTCCCTTGTGGCTACGATGGAAACTGGATCAACGCGTCGTTGGGTCAAGAGAAGTTCCAATTGAAGTTCAATATGAATCTTTGGGGACTTATCATGAGATTTATGCCCACTATCTAATAGTGGGAAATAGAAAAAAAGAAATTCGTTCTATATACATTCGAACCACTCTTGGTCATATTTCTTTTTATAGAGAAATAGAGGAAGCCATACAAGGATTTAGTCAGGCCTATTCATACATTATCTAAACAAGGAAGTTAGATTCGGCGATGCCCCTCCCCTTTTGGGGGGCATTCCGATTTCCGTAGTATCATCATTTTTGCCACGCGAATGCAGATTGAGATTAAGTAAATGAAGTTAATTAAATTTTCGAATCACTGACTCAGGCCCATTGTCGAATCCTACTCAGCAATTGTCGAATCCTACTCAGCCGAAAAGGGGGTACTTATGTATGGCGGAACGGGCCAATCTGGTCTTTCATAATAAAGAGATAGACGGAACTGGTATGAAACGACTTATTAGCAGATTAATAGATCATTTCGGAATGGGATATACATCCCATATACTGGATCAACTAAAGACTCTGGGCTTCCATCAAGCCACTACTACATCGATTTCGTTAGGAATCGAGGATCTTTTAACAATACCCTCTAAGGGATGGTTAGTCCAAGACGCGGAGCAACAAAGTTTTCTTTTGGAGAAACACTATTATTATGGGGCTATACACGCGGTAGAAAAATTACGCCAATCCGTTGAGATATGGTATGCGACAAGTGAATATTTGAAACAAGAAATGAATTCGAATTTTCGGATAACGGATCCTTCTAATCCAGTCTATCTAATGTCTTTTTCAGGAGCCAGAGGAAACGCATCTCAGGTACACCAATTAGTAGGTATGAGAGGATTAATGGCAGACCCTCAAGGACAAATGATCGATTTACCTATTCAAAGCAATTTACGCGAGGGGCTTTCTTTGACAGAATATATAATTTCCTGCTATGGAGCCCGCAAAGGGGTTGTAGATACTGCTGTACGAACAGCAGATGCTGGATATCTTACACGTAGACTTGTTGAAGTAGTTCAACATATTCTTGTGCGTAGAAGAGATTGTGGTACTATCCGAGGTATTTCTGTTAGTCCTCAAAATGGGATGACGGAAAAACTTTTTGCCCAAACACTAATTGGTCGTGTATTAGCAGATGATATATATATCGGTTCACGATGCATTGCCGCTCGAAATCAAGATATCGGAATTGGATTAGTGAATCGATTCATAACTGCCTTTCGAGCACAACCATTTCGAGCACAACCAATATATATTAGAACCCCCTTTACCTGCCGAAGCACTTCTTGGATCTGTCAATTCTGTTATGGCCGGAGTCCTACTCATAGCGATCTCGTAGAATTGGGAGAAGCCGTAGGTGTTATTGCGGGTCAATCAATTGGGGAGCCCGGGACTCAACTAACATTAAGAACTTTTCATACTGGCGGAGTATTCACAGGGGGTACTGCCGACCTTGTACGATCCCCTTCGAATGGAAAAATCCAATTCACTGAAAATTTGGTTCACCCCACACGTACCCGCCATGGACAGCCTGCTTTTCTATGTTATATAGACTTGCATGTAACTATTCAGAGTCAGGATATTCTATATAGTGTGAGTATTCCCTCAAAAAGCTTGATTCTAGTGCAAAATAATCAATATGTAAAATCCGAACAAGTAATTGCGGAGATTCGTGCCGGAACGTCCACTTTACATTTTAAAGAAAGGGTACAAAAGCATATTTATTCCGAATCAGACGGCGAAATGCACTGGAGTACTGATGTTTACCATGCGCCCGAATATCAATATGGTAATCTTCGTCGATTGCCAAAAACAAGCCATTTATGGATATTGTCAGTAAGTATATGCAGATCCAGTATAGTGTCTTTTTCACTCCACAAGGATCAAGATCAAATGAATACTTATGGTAAAAAAGATAGGGAAATTTTTGATTATTCAAGGTCGGATCGAATCGTGGCCAACGGCCATTGGAATTTGATCTATCCTTCTATTTTTCAAGATAATTCGGATTTGTTGGCAAAAAAGCGAAGAAATAGGTTCGTCATTCCATTACAATACCATCAAGAACAAGAGAAAGAACTAATATCCTGTTTGGGTATTTCTGTCGAAATCCCCTTTATGGGTGTTTTACGTAGAAATACTATTTTTGCTTATTTTGACGATCCACAATACAGAAAAGATAAAAAGGGTTCGGGAATTGTTAAATTTAGATATAGGACCCTAGAGGAAGAATATAGGACTCGAGAGGAAGACTTAGAAGACGAATATGAGACCCTAGAAGACGAATATAGGACCCGAGAAGGCGAATACAAATATGAAACCCTAGAAGACGAATACGGGAGTCCAGAGAACGAATATGGGAACCCAGAGAACGAATATAGGACTTTAGAGAAAGACTCAGAAGACGAATATGGAAGCCCAGAGAGCAAATATAGGACCCGAGAGGGCGAATATGGAACTCTAGAGGAAGACTCAGAAGATGAATATGGGAACCCCGGGGAAAGCTCAGAGGACAAATATGGGACTTTAGAGGAAGACTTAGAAGAAGACCCCGAGGACGAATACGATAGTCCAGAGGAAGATTCTATCTTAAAAAAAGAGGGTTTTATTGAGCATCGAGGAACAAAAGAATTTAGTCTAAAATACCAAAAAGAAGTGGATCGGTTTTTTTTCATTCTTCAAGAACTGCATATCTTGCCGAGATCTTCATACCTAAAGGTACTTGACAATAGTATTATTAGAGTGAATACACAACTCACAAAAAATACAAGAAGTCGACTAGGTGGACTGGTCCGAGTGAGGAGAAAAAAAAGCCATACAGAACTCAAAATATTTTCCGGAGATATTCATTTTCCTGAAGAGGCAGATAAGGTATTAGGTGGCTGTTTGATACCACCAGAAAGAAAAAAAAAATATTCTAAGGAATCAAAAAAAAAGAAAAATTGGGTCTATGTTCAACGAAAAAAAATTTTCAAGAGCAAGGAAAAGTATTTTGTTTTCGTTCGCCCTGCAGTCGCATATGAAATGGACGAAAGGAGAAATTTAGCAACACTTTTCCCACAAGATCTCTTGGAAGAAGAAGATAATCTCCAACTTCGACTTGTCAATTTTATTTCTCATGAAAATAGCAAGTTAACCCAAAGAATTTATCACACAAACAGTCAATTTGTTAGAACTTGCTTAGTAGTGAATTGGGAACAAGAAGAAAAAGAGAAGGCTGGTGCTTCCCTTGTTGAGGTAAGAGCAAATGACCTTATTCGCGATTTCCTAAGAATTGAGTTAGTCAAGTCCACTATTTCATATACACGAAAAAGGTATGATAGGACAAGTGCAGGACCGATTCCCCATAATAGGTTAGATCGCACCAATATCAATTCCTTTTATTCCAAGGCGAAGATTGAATCACTTAGCCAACATCAAGAAGCTATTGGCACATTGTTGAATCGAAATAAAGAATACCAACCTTTGATGATTTTGTCGGCATCCAACTGTTCTCGAATTGGTTTATTCAAGAATTTAAAACACCCCAATGCGATAAAAGAATTGAATCCTAGAATTCCTATTCAAGAAATTTTTGGGCCCTTAGGCGTTATTGTACCTAGTATATCGAATTTTTCTTCATCTTACTATTTACTAACGTATAATAAGATCCTGTTAAAAAAATATTTGTTCCTTGCCAATTTGAAACAAACCTTCCAAGTACTTCAAGGACTTAAATACTCTTTAATAGATGAAAATAAAAGGATTTCTAATTTCGATAGTAACATAATGTTGGATCCATTACTTTTGAATTGTCGCTTTGCCCATCATGATTCTTGGGAAGAGACATCAGCAATAATTCACCTTGGACAATTTATTTGTGAAAATGCATGTCTATTTAAATCGCACATAAAAAAATCTGGTCAAATTTTCATTGTTAATATGGATTCCTTTGTTATAAGAGCAGCTAAACCTTATTTGGCCACTACAGGAGCAACTGTTAATGGTCATTATGGAGAAATCCTTTACAAGGGGGATAGGTTAGTTACGTTTATATATGAAAAATCGAGATCTAGTGACATAACGCAAGGTCTTCCAAAAGTGGAACAAATCTTTGAAGCGCGTTCAATTGATTCATTATCCCCGAATCTCGAAAGGAGAATTGAGGATTGGAATGAGCGTATACCAAGAATTCTTGGGGTCCCATGGGGATTCTTGATTGGAGCTGAGCTAACCATAGCCCAAAGTCGTATCTCTTTGGTTAATAAAATCCAAAAGGTTTATCGATCCCAAGGGGTACAAATTCATAATAGACATATAGAGATTATTATACGCCAAGTAACATCAAAAGTGCGGGTTTCTGAAGATGGAATGTCTAATGTTTTTTCACCTGGGGAATTAATCGGACTATTGCGAGCGGAACGAGCAGGGCGAGCTTTGGATGAATCGATCTATTATCGGGCAATCTTATTGGGAATAACAAGGGCTTCCCTGAATACCCAAAGTTTCATATCTGAAGCAAGTTTTCAAGAAACTGCTCGAGTTTTAGCAAAAGCTGCCCTACGAGGTCGTATTGATTGGTTGAAAGGGTTGAAAGAAAACGTAGTTCTGGGGGGGATTATACCTGTTGGTACCGGATTCCTAAAATTTGTGCATCGTTCCCCACAAGACAAGAACCTTTATTTCGAAATTCAAAAACAAAATCTATTCGCGTCGGAAATGAGAGATTTTTTATTTCTCCATACAGAATTAGTTTCTTCAGATTCTGACGTAACAAACAATTTCTATGAGACATCAGAACCCCCATTTACCCCCATTTATACGATTTAAGGATACATAAAGCAGATTTTTTTACTTTACTAGACTTTTGAACTTTAGAACACTAAGAGGTCAAATTTTATATTTTTATTTAAAATTTTAAAATAAGTAAAAGAAGTCGGTTAATACATTTAAGGTTATGTTTATACAATGTATCAATGGCCAACTCTCAGTAGAAGGGAAGGTTCCTTCGGAACAATTATTATTTATTTCAAGCTATTTCGGATCTTTCTTAATCTTCAAAAAGAATAAAATTCCATAATGGAATGGTAGGATGAAAAAAAAAAGAAACAATCAAAAGGAAGTGTGGAAAAAATGACAAGAAGATATTGGAACATCAATTTGAAAGAGATGATAGAAGCAGGAGTTCATTTTGGTCATGGTATTAAGAAATGGAATCCTAAAATGGCCCCTTACATTTCGGCAAAGCGTAAAGGTACTCATATTATAAATCTCGCTAGAACGGCTCGTTTTTTATCAGAAGGTTGTGATTTAGTTTTTGATGCAGCAAGTCAGGGAAAAAGTTTCTTAATTGTTGGCACAAAAAAAAGAGCAACGGATTTAGTAGCATCAGCTGCAATAAGGGCTCGTTGTCATTATGTTAATAAAAAGTGGTTCAGTGGTATGTTAACTAATTGGTCGATTACGAAAACTAGACTTTCTCAATTTAGAGATTTAAGAGCAGAAGAAAAAATGGGAAAATTCCAACATCTCCCAAAAAGAGATGTGGCAATCTTGAAGAGAAAATTATCCACTTTGCAAAGATATCTCGGCGGGATCAAATATATGACGAGATTGCCAGACATTGTGATCGTCCTCGATCAGCAAAAAGAGTATATAGCTCTTCGGGAGTGTGCCATTTTGGGGATTCCTACTATTTCTTTAGTCGATACAAATTGCGACCCGGATCTCGCGAATATATCGATTCCAGCCAACGACGACACTATGACTTCAATTCGATTGATTCTTAACAAATTAGTATTTGCAATTTGTGAAGGGCGTTCTCTCTATATAAGAAATCGTTGATTAAGAAGAATAGTGAATTCTTGGGCAACTGCGTAGATTTATGGAATCACTTACTATTCTTTTTCGTTTTGCATAGAAAAAAGAAGGGGAATATTGATATATATTAGAGGGTATTGATATATATTATGATCTGATGTGCTTTCTTGGTATCCTAAATATAAGATTAATACTTCAAGTTGCTGAGTTGAGAAAGAGATGGTTGAATCAAAAGAATTCCTTTTTTGAAGTTCAATTTTTATCAGAGGACAATATGAATATTATACCTTGTTCCATTAAAACACTCAAGGGGTTATACGATATATCGGGTGTAGAAGTAGGCCAACACTTCTATTGGCAAATAGGAGGTTTCCAAATTCATGCCCAAGTACTCATCACTTCTTGGGTCGTAATTACTATCTTGTTAGGTTCAGTTGTCATAGCTGTTCGGAATCCACAAACCATCCCGACCGACGGTCAGAATTTCTTTGAATATGTCCTTGAGTTTATTCGAGACTTGAGCAAAACTCAGATTGGAGAAGAATATGGTCCCTGGGTTCCCTTTATTGGGACTATGTTCCTTTTTATTTTTGTTTCGAATTGGTCGGGTGCTCTTTTACCTTGGAAAATTATAGAGTTACCCCATGGGGAATTAGCAGCGCCCACGAATGATATAAATACTACTGTTGCTTTAGCTTTACTCACGTCAGCAGCATATTTTTATGCGGGTCTTAGCAAAAAAGGATTGAGCTATTTCGAGAAATATATTAAACCAACCCCAATCCTTTTACCAATTAACATCCTAGAGGATTTCACAAAACCATTATCGCTTAGCTTTCGACTTTTCGGGAATATATTAGCGGATGAATTAGTCGTTGTTGTTCTTGTTTCTTTAGTCCCCTTAGTAGTCCCTATACCTGTCATGTTTCTTGGATTATTTACAAGCGGTATTCAAGCTCTTATTTTTGCAACATTAGCCGCAGCCTATATAGGTGAATCCATGGAGGGTCATCATTGAATTGACTAGTTTTGGAAATAGTATTTTTTTTTCAGCTTAGCTCAATTCATGCGTGGTTCCAGATAATCCGCTTGGTTGCAAAAAAAATAGTTAGAAATGCGTATGAATATACAACCTAGAGTTGTAGGAGAGAAAATAGACTATAACTATATTATGGAATTGTCAAAGTATAGATGCAGTAAAGAGGGAGGGTGGAGTCAGACTGGATCTATACTATATATCCTTAATGTCTAGAAGTGGAGTGGAGTCACCTTTTATACGGTTTTCTGCGTTAAGCAATGATTTTAGAATCCAATTCAATAGAAAATGAGAAAATACGCAAACAAAATAGAAGAAACAAATGTATATAGGGTATTATATATTCCTAGGTTAGATTCATTATCTAATCCGAGATATGGAATTCCCTTCTATGTAGTTCGGACAATTTACATTATAATTTCAATTTGTACTTTTTTAGTTACTTCTCCTCAATAGAGATAGAGCTTAGAAGTAAGAATTTCTTGGTTGATTGTATCCTTAACCATTTTTTTTTTGACACGAGGAACTCACCATGAATCCACTAATTGCTGCTGCTTCTGTTATTGCTGCTGGATTGGCCGTAGGGCTTGCTTCTATTGGGCCTGGAGTTGGTCAAGGTACTGCTGCAGGACAAGCTGTAGAAGGTATTGCGAGACAGCCAGAAGCAGAAGGTAAAATACGAGGCACTTTATTGCTTAGTCTAGCTTTTATGGAAGCTTTAACAATTTATGGACTAGTTGTGGCACTAGCGCTTTTATTTGCGAACCCTTTTGTTTAATCCTAACAAATAAAATAAGCTCTTTCGATTAGATACCTTTTTTCTTTTTTTAGTTAAATGGGTATTTGCTTCTGCAATTCCAATTATATCAATACTTTACTTTATTTTATTTACTCCTATTTATTACTGCTGGAATTAGCTATTTATCGGGACAGACAATATCCCACCCCAGGAAGGGCTGAGTTGAGTATGATTAATTTAGAAGATATGCTCCCCTTCTTCCTTCCCGTCCTTAGTTTAGGAAAGTGGAAAGTTTTTTTCCTTTTATTTTAGGAATTTTGGGAACAGAACATTTCAACAAAGGAGGTCTTTCACAGGTCAAAGAAGACCTAAGACTTAATCTAAAAGAAATTACTAGATTGAATCTATTTGCATTAAAAAAACCGATCAAAAAACGGCGAGCGAAGTAAGTGATCGAAAAACTTTGTTCTTTGTTTGTCCTATCTATAAGAGGAGAGCATATGAAAAATGTAACCCATTCTTTCGTTTTTTTAGCTCACTGGCCATCCGCTGGCAGTTTCGGGCTTAATACCGATATTTTAGCAACAAATCTAATAAATCTAACTGTAGTGGTTGGTGTTTTGATTTTTTTTGGAAAGGGAGTGTGTGCGAGTTGTCTATTTCAAGAATAGATTGGATCTATCCGGCTGCACTTTAGAATATTTTTTAGTATTTTTCTGATAAATAAGAAAAGGGTGCACGATCTCGACGAATTACTTCTGAATAAATTCAGAAAT